TATCAAACCAATAGCGATTCATACAAGCTAAATCTTCTAATCGAAAATTAGGCCAAAGAAAGAACTTGAGTTTAATTAATTCATTTTTATCTCTATCAAGGTGTTTACTTTCATCCAAAAATTGACCCCAGCTTTTTATGTTGTTCTCCTTGCAAAATACTGGATTTCTATCCACACCATTCCTATTCTTGAAATTGAAATTTAAAGAATTGAGAATTCTCAATTCTCTACGCCGTCTAGACGATAAAATCATTTCAGGAACAAGCAAATCAAAATGATCCTTATCAACATCTTTTTGTTTTCCGTATCTTTGATTAGTTTGTTGCTTACTCTTATGAACTAATGAAATACCTATGGCTTGATACATAAGAAATTCTTCCAGATCTTTTATAGACGAAGTTAATAGGGGTTGGAACTTCATCAAACCAAATTCCGCCCAGCTAAACAGAGTAGACTCCTTCGAATAATGACTGACAATTCTGTCTAGCGGCAGATCTCCCATTTTCAAATAGGCTAAAAGCCTTCGTTTACTTTGTAAACGCCCTTTTGTGTTACCCACCATCTGCATTAAGCTCAGCCGCTCGAGCATATCCTCCTCAACTAGCCGCTCGGTGTGGATGCTAAAACCCAAATACTTCGCTTGAAGGTCAACGAAATCTACTAGCCTCGGCGAGTCACTCCGGTATTGTGTTTTTTTTTTACTGAACCCTTTTTCATAATCTTCTCTAATAACTTCTTGGATGTCTTCGATGTCGATGTCTTCGATGTTTTGACTAACATTTGCTTTTCCTTTAGTTGCTTTTCCTTTAGTTGCTTTTCCTTTAGTTGCTTTTCCTTTAGTTGCTTTTCCTTGACTAACATTTGCTTTTCCTTTAGTTGCTTTTCCTTGACTAACATTTGCTTTTCCTTGACTAACTTCTTCTTCTTCTTCTTCTTCTTCTTCTTCTTTTCCTTTGAAATTTAAAAGAAGTAACTTCATAGGTCTAAGCCACGGGTTCATTTGATATGTCCTCTTACGTAGCAGAAATTCTGGGAAGAACCAATCTTCCTGATTCGAATCTTCCTCATTCGAATTCGCTCTGGGTGCCTTTAAGATTTCTTCATTCATTCCCATCCAATTAAAAAAGCTTTTTTTGTCTTCTTTGATTTCTGGATTTTCTTTGAGTTCTGGATCTTCTTTGAGTTCTGGATCCTTTTCGATTTCTGGATCCAAGAGCATTTTTGGAACGATATCATAAATAAGACCTCTATTCTCATTCTCAATTATTTCAGAATTCTCATTCTCAATTATTTCGGAATTCTCATTCTCAATTATTTCAGAATTCTCATTCTCAATTATTTGAGAATTTTCATTCTCAATTATTTGAGAATTTTCATTCTCAATTATTTTAGAATTCTTAGTCTCAATTATTTTAGAATTCTTAGTCTCAATCTTAGTATTTGTATTATGGTTAGGGTCGATCTTTTTCCCAGCCTCCAAATTGACTAGATATTTTTCGAAAAACTTCCAATCAAAGTCCATATATTTTCTTTCAGGTTTTTTCTTTCGCATTTTTTTCAGAGACATATAAACCTTGTCTAGATAATTGTCTAGAGAATTCTTGTCTAGATAAACCTCGTCTAGATAATCCTTGTAATAATCCTTTTCTAGATAAAGCTGGTCTAGAGAATCCTTGAAATAAACCTTGTCTAGAAAACTCTTGTCTAGATAATCCTTGTGATAATCCTTGTCTACATAAGTATTGTCTAGATAATTGTGTAGATAAGTATTGTCTCGATAAAGCTTGTCTAGAAACTTCTTGTCTAGTATACAATCCTTGAAATAAGTCTTGAAAACAATCTCCTCTGGTATATCAAATAAGTCGATCTCTTGGCTCTTATTTACTTGTAATGGCAATTTAGAAATAGAGGAGTCCTTCTTAGTTTCAGAAGAAATGTATTTATATGCTAAAAGATCATATTTATAGTTTTTCTTAAACTTAGTTTTTTGATTTCTTACTAATGAATATACTTCAGAATCATCTTGTTTTTTGGAATGAAGTAATGGGTCTTTTTCATATGAATCTCCTTTATTTAAATCGTTATTTTGAGGCGTATGGCGTCGGTTGACTTTATTTCGCCAGGTTTGTGCGCCTACTCGCTCCCAATGAACCTTAGATAAATTGTATTGAGACTGACCTCTTAACCAGTTTTTCCATGGATTCGTTCCAAAATTTCGAAGTTTCTTATGCTTTAATTCGGAATGAAATATTCCCTGTCTTTCAAAAGAATCCTTTATTGCAGTCTTAAGAAAAAAAGACGTTCCGCGATATTGAAGAACAGATCTTAACTTATCACTAACTAGGGTTTGTGATAATTTGTAAAATACATATGCTTGTGACAGGGAAGATAAATTTGGCAAGGAAGCAAATTTCGGAACAATCTGTGACTTCCGCTTATTTATATTTTTTATAGTCGAACTAAAGGTAATTCTTTTTTGATTTGTTTCAGTATTGGAAATGTCTTTCTCAAAAAATTTTTTTGTTAAATTGATTCTAGGAATCTTAATGATACATAGAAAGATATCTAGGTATATTTTGTATATTTTTTCAATGAAAATTTTTTGAAAATAATTCCATTTACTTATTAATCGAACATTTCTTCTTTTTACAATTTTCCAAATATTTTTTGGTGATTCTACATTATTATTTTGCTTTTTGTTGTTAGGACTATTATTTAGTCCTGGAGTTACTTTTTTTTTTTCTTTTGTAATTCTTTCTATTTGATTTTTGATTGTGCTTGTTCTATTAATCAGATTTTGTATTTTTTCTTCTGAATTTGTAGAAGCTGTAGATCGAATTTGACTAAATGATTCATGAATTATCTCATTGCTGATTATAGAATCTTTTTCTTTTTGAGTTTCACTCGATTCATCTACTCCTATCCCTTTCAATCTTGTATTTTTTTTTATTATTTTCAAAATTGTGCTTTTTAGAACTAGAACCCTTTCTTTAAGCCGTTTTATGCTTTCTTTAAGCCGTTTTATGCTTTCTTTAAGCCGTTTTATGCTTTCTTTTTGGTTTCCTAGAACTCTAACAAAATTTTGCTTTATTTTTTGGTTGAAAACGCTTCTTATAAGTCGAAAGGCGCTCCCTTCCAATTTTTCTGCTGCTAATCTTTGACTTTTTTTGCCTAGTTCTTTAAAAATGGGCCCCCAAAAAATGAAAAAGGAACGGTTGGGTCGGGTACCACCCCAAGGATAGTCAGCTAGTCCCCAGACAGACCTTATAAAAGCATAATCGTTGGTTATCCTTTGTCTATTATCCGCTGTGTGCCAAGGTTTCAACTCTAAAGGCCATAAAACTTTGACCTGAAGACCGTATTCCCACCACTCCTCCGGAAAGTTGCTGATGGATATGACGCCTATAGAAAAACCGTCATCGTTGCATAAAAGATGAGTCTCGTTTTCCCAGTCCTTTCTATCCTCAGCCCACTCGGGCTGCTGCAAAAATAAGATACGACCAATATTTTTAGCTATTATCGCTAAAGGCAATGCAATATATTTTCTAAAATAGGAGTTCAAAATTAATACGATACCTCTTACTCCTAGCCCATAATAAAGCTCATTCCATGCATCTATTCCATCCATCCGGAACAGCTCTTCGTCGGGGTCTAGTTCGATTTTGTCTTTTTTGATTCTTTTCAATTTTTTCCGTTCTTTCAATGCTTTGCTTTTTTTTTCGTCTATCTTCCTTTTTGTCTTCCTTTTTGTCTTCCTTTTTGTCTTCCTTTTTGTCTTCCTTTTTGTCTTCCTTTTTGTTTTTGTCTGTTCTTTCTTAGGTCCCTTAAGAGTGAAAAGGTCCCCTTTTTTGATTCCAAACCTATGCATCAAATTTTGCATTTTCAAAACAAGGGGTTTCACTACCCTAAAATAACTAGACAGTGTACTTTTTAAGAAGCCCAAAAAAAGAGGGGAATGCGGAAACATTTCAATCTGTCTTACAACAACTCCGTTTTTACGCCTTAGGACGCTCGCAACACCTTTGATGTTATCCTGATGCCAAAATTGGTTGCGCACCGCTCTCAAGGAGGTCCTCCACACGTCCTTATTCTCGGTTTTCCACTCGATATTGGTGATGAGGCTGCCAACGTGAACATGAGCAAGGCTTTTCTCAAAGTCAATACTATAAGGGTCTCCCCCACTCTTGATCAAATCCTTCTTAACCTTCTCATTAATCTCTTTAGCAATCTCCGGATCAATTTTATTACTTTTTTTATCAAGATTTTTGATAAGTAAATTTTGAGTATCCTGATTCAAAATAATTTCATGTTTGTATTGTGCTGATATAATATCAAAGCACTCATCATCTCCCCGCTTGGTCACAAAGGGTTCGCCCAGGTCGTATGCGACCTCGCGGAGTAATACGTATGACCAGCGAGGGACGCGTTGACCGATGTGCGCTCGTCCCACACTTTCTCCCACTTTATAAGTCCTTATTTGCTTTAGCTTTTTTAGTTTTCGCTGGTTCCAATCAATGCTTCCCCCCCCTTTTTCCCAAGGCTTAGAAAAAAATTTTGCCAAAGGATTATAATATAATTTTCCTTCTGCTCTTAGTTTTAGTGTTTTACTTTTTAGTATCGCGAACATTCTCTCTTCAAATTTTGGGGACTCGAAAATGAAACCTGGCAAAAGGGTCTCATGAATTTGATTTAGAGCAAGGATTTGCTTAAGTTGAGATTCTGTAGGTTCATCGTCGATTCTTTCACGAGATTTTGTAGTTCCATTTTTTTTTCTTCGACGAGATTGCATTGCATTCTGGACTTTTTCACGAGATTGCATTGCATTCTGGACTTTTTCACGAGATTGCATTGCATTCTTTTTTCTTCCACGAGATTGCATTGCATTCTTTTTTCTTCCACTAGATTGCATTGCATTCTTTTTTCTTCCACTAGATTGCATTGCATTCTTTTTTCTTCCACTAGATTTACGAGATTTAATTACATTGTAGACTTTTTCACGAAATTCACCCAATTGAAGAAGTGCCCTTTCTTCGCTTAGACGTGCTTCTTCGCGTCGACGTGCTTCTTCGCGTAGACGTGCTTCTTCGCGTAGACGTGCCTCTTTTTCCCTTTTCTCCTGTTCTTTGCTTTTCGGTGCCTTTTCTTCGCTTTTCTCCTTTTCTTCGCTTTTCTCCTTTTCTTCGCTTTTCTCCTTTTCTTCGCTTTTCTCCTTTTCTTCGCTTTTCTCCTTTTCTTCGCTTTTCTCCTTTTCTTTGCTTTTCTCCTTTTCTTCGGGATCCTCGATTACTTTTCTAAACTTTTTGATTCTTCCACGAGAGGGCCCATTCAACAAAGGATCATACTTTTTTGGTAGGCAGAGGCAGGTTTCGTTCATTTTCTCAATACAAACCCGAGTCCTTTTGTCGAGTATATCTAGAAAAAGAAATCCCGTGTCTAGAGCCTCAATTCTCTTTATAAACTCGTTATTTAAGTTGTTTTGTCTTTGTTTGTTCTTATAAAGCCAATCTTTGTCTAGTTTATCAAAGGAGAGTCTTTCTACTGTGGACGAAGATATCATCCCTTTCGTCAGTTCCTTAAAACTAGAAAAACTAGGAGGATCTGTAAAAGATATTCTTTTTTTTCCATCACTGCGGCATGTATCAAAAAAATATTGTGAAGCTTCCTTTCTTACAGCCCCAAAAAAGTGTTGATTGCTTATGTATCGTACTGGACGAGTCCATTGAAACTGAAAAAAATCGGACGCTAAAATGCCTTCCACCACTATGGGTGCTTTTTGATCTTTTTCTTCATCCAGATCCGCTCCCCAACGCGTGGGAGGAATTTCTTCTTTGAATAGCACTTTTTTTCGCGCAATCTCCTCTTTCTTTTCCTCTTTCTTTTCCTCTTCCTTTTCCTCTTCCTCGTCCTCCCAGTAAGTGTCAGCTTCTCGGCCTTGTCTGGCTTTCCAATTTGGTTGCAGTTGTGGGGCTTGGACGCTTGTCAGTGGATGTGGAAAAATGAATAAAGGTATTCTGCCTAAATAGTAGGCACAGGAAACAAATAAGAAAATATTCACGAACCGACCCGTGTTTCTCCTCAAGTTTATTAACAGCAAGTACTGAATTTCTGACACAACCCACTGAAAGGTTCGCATAAGGAATTCAAATTCTTCCCCAAGGGACCTAACAAGGTACTGATAAATCTTCTTTTTGTATTTATTCAATTCTGACTTAATGTACTTATTCAATTCTGACACACGGTACTGAAAGTATGAAAAACGGACCTGAAATTTTGCCCCAAGGTACTTATAAATGTACTTATCCAATGCTGACACAAGTTCCTTCTTAGATCTACTCAAAAGATAGATCCGTATCCAGTCGAATAATCTTTTCGTGAATAAAAGGAAACAAATGTGACCAATTAACCAACCAACAAAACTACTTGTTACAAATAACATCTTGTTGTTGCATCGAAACATATAAACGTTGACTAATCTGGCTAACGTTGAATTTGGTAAAAGGATCTGGTTGGCTAATTGAAAAATGAAAGTATTCAGGAAAATGAGGAAATTGCTTCTGGTACTGGTAGTGATAGTATAGTCCCAATTGTCGGCTGCGAAATAAAGCAAAAGATACGGTAGAAATAGTACAGCTAGTATATGAGGTGTCCACAATAGTAGATGCAGAGGCCTATTATAGATCGACATGAACCTCACGAGCTGGCCCATAATCAAACCAGTTATTGCTGCTGCCTTCTGCTCGGGTTCTTCAACGAAAAGGAAGAGATAAGCGGGCCTTATGGAGAATGTAGTTAGAAATCCATAATAGAGTCCGACCCCAACGACCGAATTGGTTATCTTCATACACAAGCTTACGAACGATTGAAATAGCATGATCACCACCTCCTTGGTTTTATTTTTTTTTCTATTGTCTATTGCAATAGACAATAAAATTTGTATCTATTTTTGTTTATATATTGAATTATATATATGTCATTTTTGTTTATATATTGAATTATATATATGTCATTTTTGTTTATATATTGAATTATATATATGTCATTTTTTTTATATTTTTTTATATATATGTGATTATTTTTCGTTTTTATAGAAATTATTTCTTTATATAAATTATTTAAACGACCGAATTGATTATCTTGAGGCATAAAGGTACTAAAGATTACAAAATCATGATAACCCTCCAGTTTTTCTTTTTTGTTTTCTATTGCTATAGAATTTGTATAGTTCTTATTTCGTTCTTAGGATGATGATTTTGAAACTTTCCATATATAGAAAAGAAATAGAAAAAGATAGACTAGAAAGGACATCCATTATGTCAATGACACCAAAAGGATATTAAATAAATGGAATTGGGATAAGGATGGAATATAATGAAATAGAGCCACTTTGAGGTTCCCTATGAAATGAGGCATGGAAGGGAGCCACTACGAAGAAGTTCGGGGAGTTACGAAGGAAGCTTCGAGCTCATATTGGTCATGGGTTGAGAACGGGAATTGACCTCT